TGGATCGAGTGAAAAATACTATTGTTTTGGTTGTGGACTCAAGGGTTCAAGTTCAAACATGTTCTTTGAAGAAATATATGAGTTCTATTATAATAGAAAAAAAATATGTTTTTTTTATTCCATTTAAGTAAATCAAGAAAAGGAAAAACATAATTAAGAAATGACACTCCTATCATAGGAATGGAAATAGCCTTGTTGCTTCTTCAATAACAAGCATTTTCGTTTTCAAATCAAATAAATCATTTGATCTATGATTCATTGGAACAAGGAATGGCCTGGCTAGGTACTGGCCAGGCCGGGGGAATAAAAGAAAGAACTTTTCGGACGAAATCAAAGAGGTACTCTTTCTATTGGAGATATCTGTTTCGAATCATTATCTAAAGGGAATTGATGATTGATCAAATTCGTCTATATTTATAGAATAAAGAAAGATAAGGAAAAACTTTTATCAACCTTTACTTCACGCGTCACATATGAATTATCCTTTTAAAATTGGGAGAGATGGCTGAGTGGACTAAAGCGGCGGATTGCTAATCCGTTGTACGAATTATTTGTACCGAGGGTTCGAATCCCCCTCTCTCCGTTTCTTCTGATCACTTGATATTTCCCTTTCGAATTCGAAAAAATCTCTAACCCCCTTTCTCATAGTTAAATGTATGGAATGGAGAAAGAAAATCCTAAGAAAATTCAGAAATCGAGCAAGGAAAAACCCCTGATTTTTTTATTCATCACGTCCAGGATTACGTCCTGGATCATTAGATAGGAATCCGAAGATGAAGAGAGAAACAAAGAATATCACTACTGTGTAAACGAAGAGTTTGAGAGTAAGCATTACACAATCTCCAAGATCATTTTGGGGGAAATAGGGGAATAGATTCTCCATTTTTGTACCACATATTCCGTTTTGACACCAAGAAAAGAAGCGGTTTCTAGAAAACATAAGGAATTTGCAGGAATGCATTTGTAATAAGATTCTGATTCTTTCGTTAACAAAATGATCTCTCATACCTACAATTAGGTATTGTAGGGACCATACATAGGGTCTTCGACCCCCAGAAGGAATGAAGAAATGAGGTGATTCCGATTCATCTCGGTTATCCAAAAGAATTTCCATGTTTGAGTCGAGGGTTCATTATCTGATCTTATCAATTCTTAAGAATAGAATTTTTTTTTATCGAATAAATCATGAATGTTTCTAAGACAGTATTAAAGATCTCATCGAAAACTTACAGCAGCTTGCCAAACAAGGGCTAAGAGAAAAAAGAGCACAGGTATGACTGGCATAACATCTACGATTGGATTGAAAAAAGCATAAGCTTCGGGCAATTTGGCGAAGAAAAAGCTACTCGAATGAAGGGCAGAATTAAGACAGATCAAACTAAAGATATTAAGCATAACAAACATTTTGTTCTTGGAGAAAATTTCATTATTATTGGGTTATTGATATAAGGGGAAAATGAAGAAAGAAGGGAAAGTAGGCCGCAAAATCTTTCTTTTTCTTTGAACTCCCTCAATCAAAAATCCTTCAATTCTCAAATGAGAATAGAAGGAATCATACCTTACATACAATATCTTAATTGAATTATATGTAATGATCAATAAATTCATTTTGATTCTACATCTACATGTGTAGAATCATAGCAACAACCAATTCAATAGATATTGGGGCTGGAATTGACGAACAACCAATACCGATATTAGTGTTTATCGGTGTCGAATAGAAATAAAAATGGGGCGTGGCCAAGTGGTAAGGCAACGGGTTTTGGTCCCGTTACTCGGAGGTTCGAATCCTTCCGTCCCAGACCAATTCTATCATAACAAAGATTGTTCTTTTTAACAATCTTCTGTTTAAGGGTGTAATGTTGGATACAATGTGATCCAATCTTTCTTTGTGATTTCTAATGATTCTTCTATAGAATCATATCTTCCCTTTCGATTTTGTTTCTCACAAACAAACGGATCGAGTATCAATGACATGTGGATGGAAATAAATATCTTTTTTGATATAGGTAGGATGGGAACAAAGATCAAAGTGAAATTCAAAAAAAAAAACAGGGTGGGCCATTCAGCGTATGTTCGCCCCCTCGCCCATATTCATATTGAAGGTTAGTTAGTCATTTGGATAAACTTTATGCCCCATATCTATGATATTTGGATTCTCACATGATGCATTCTGAGTCGAAATGCGAAATAAAAGAGAAGTCTCTACCTTCCCTAAAGTAAATATAAATAAAGATAGGGTAGACAAAATGACTAATTCTATGTGGATCCTGAATCCTAAAAAACGGGGGGGTTCTTGGTATTAATTCCATCGCTGGAATTAAAGCTCCTGAGACTGGGGTGGGACAAAATCAAACAAAATAGTAACAACGAATTGATATGAACCCATTTTGCTTTGTACTTATACAAGACAGGATAGCATCCCATAAGAAGATCCTTTTAAATTGGCTTTGGGTATGATTCATGATCCCCGTGGAATTCGTGTCGATATGAGTTAATCCGCAAAGGAAAGGAAGGTATCAATTTCAAGACCCTTGTCATCCGGATCTTATTAACAAACAAGAAAATTCAATACGGAACAGATTATTTTTTTTGGACCTAATTTCTTTTATTTTGTATTTGATTTGGCTCCAATGAATAATTGGAAATCAATGTAGCGATCAATTGGGGGAGGGGGGAGATTCATACACTCACTTTACTTTATGGAAAGATTCCTGAATCTGAAGTAAGGAAAAATCTGTAGAAAATGAACCATGCCTATATGTATTGTTATTGTTCTATTTCAGTGATCAGTGACACCGGTGTTTCAGTTTTGGCGAAAAAGATCTGCGATCCCTTAAATACCCACGATTGCCCCCGGTAACACTTGTTTGGTGTATCTGATGAATACGATAAAATCAGACTCCTACGATTCTGATTTTATCAATCAGATGAAAGAATACCTGAAAGAATACCGACCTTAATCTTTTCTTTCATGAGCCCCTTCTATCCATCCCCAAGAAAACAAAACAATTGGATTTGTTTCTTGACCCATTTATCTGGTTTAAATTATTGATGATTCAATCGGAAAGGAAACATAGGGGTCTCTTATGATGATCAAACTCGCGTCTGATTTAATTAATCAGATATCCACTAAACATTTTTAGATCCTCGTCGACTTGTTGATGGATTTAGAGATTCAATTCAGTCTTTACTGGAAAACTTATTTCCAGTAATGATGTCGAAGTAGGAAATTCTTGAAATTGTTTTTTATGATTCTTTATAAATTCTTTCTACTCGAAGAAGTGTGACATTGGTGAATCTATCCTATCGAGTCACTTGCGATCTTTCCCGGTCATTGGAATAGCTTATTTGGTTAATGACTCATTCTGTTCCGGTATCGGTAATCTAATTAAAGACCCTTCTTTAGTTTTAGTTGTTTGAGAAAGAATTGGATCTTTCATGATTCATCATCCCTAACAATCTGTTGAAGATGTAAAGAAGTGTTAAGCAACGCATTTCTTCGTGTTTTTTATAAATGTGTTTCATTCTTCTAATAAAATATGGGGTTAAATTATATTCTTGCTGAGACTTCTCCAGATCCATATATGAAAATGAAAGTATGGAGGACTTCATATACTATATACCGATTGAGCCAATGACTATTCATGATTCCATATTGAATCAATTCCATACCGGTCAAAAATTAGAGGAATGTTATGGTAAAACTTCGTTTGAAACGATGTGGTAGAAAGCAACGTGCGACTTGAAGGACATTATTGGCTGTGGATTCTTGTACCCACCATTTTATATATCAAAGAAGATGCTCTCGGCTCGACATAGTTTGTTCTATTCCACTAGGACCCCAATTTTGGGGTTGTAATAAAATAATATAATTATAATATAGCACATGATGGAGCTCGAGCATAAAGAATTGGTTCATTTAGCAGAGAGAAGGATCTAGGGTTAATGCCAATCAATAAGTTGGAACAACTTCGTAAGTATATCTTCGGTATAGAAATTGAAAGGATCAAGTTCGAACAAGTAAAAAAAAAAAAAAGTAAAATGAATTTGTCGAAATAGTTTTACCAATTCCGATCAAAAGTGTATCACAGGGGAATCAATCGTTTCCATAGAACGAAATAACAAAAGGTATGTTGCTACCATTTTGAAACAATTAAGGATCACCGAAGTAATGTCTAAACCCAAGGATTCAAAGCAAAGATAAAATAAAGGATACCGGAACAAGGAAACACCGTTTTCAATTGTCTCAACAACTAGATCAGAATGGGGAAGAAATAAAATCGATTCTAGGCGAGACAAACAAAAGAGGTTAGAGACGGCTCAATAAATGTCTAAGGATTTCCCTTCGAGCTCTTTGAGAATTACCCAACTTGAGTTATGAGTACGAATGAGATTTCTTTTTTTTTTTTTCAGGAAGGAAGAACAAAAAAAAATGACTCAAATCATAGTCTAATTGATGATTTTGTGGATCTATTTGCCACTACAATACATAAATTCGAATCATTCTTTTTCGAGCCGTACGAGGAGAAAACCTCTTATACGTTTCTAGGGGGGGTTGTTCATTTATGTCTATCCCAATGAGTCATCTATCGAATCGTTGCAATTGATGTTCGATCCCGAAGAGAGGGAAGAGATCTTCGTAAAGTGGGTTTTTACGATCCGATAAAGAACCAAACTTATTCAAATGTTTCCGCTATTCTATATTTCCTTGAAAAAGGCGCTCAACCTACAGGAACTGTTCATGATATTTCAAAGAAGGCGGAGGTATTTAAGGAATTTCGAATTAATCAAATGAAATTAATGAAATAAAAAAAAAGGGGGGGGCCAGTATCTAGCTTTGTCTAATTGTTTCTCCACCATTCCTTATTTTTTTTTCTCTATTCTCTATTCATTGTTGCTCTCACATGACCCCGTATCATAGAACTATAAAAAAAAATATCTTCTCTTGATATGAGACAGATAGAAAAAAGATTGAGTGAATAGATGAAATAACTGGGAAATTATGGGATTACCATCAATCAGATGGTTTTCGTTGGGACTCCACCAACAAACAAAAGGTCAATCTTGCTTATTGTACCTCTATTGAATAAATATTGAATAAACCCGACATTTTTTTCCTACCGGAATTCCTTATTTATTTCCCCACTCATACTTCATCCCTTATCTATGTTGTAGTGTCACTCCAACACAAGTCCTTGTTTTATTTATTGAATTGGTTTTCTCAACATTCAATTCATATTGACAATGGTGTATCGAACAAATATAATTCGATCGTGGATAAATAGATCTATTTATCCACATTTCATAAGTTTGTTTCTTTATTTCACTCAAACGATGGGTTCGTCAATTTCGTTGTGACACAAGAAGTATCTTAGTTAATATAATGAAAAAAAAAAAAAATAGAGTATGGGTAGTCTATCAACTTTTACATCTATTTAGATTTTCTCTATAATTTATCCCAGAATCTGTTGTATTTTCATCTGATCTCTGTTCATTTTTATGTTCACAATTGATCATCAAATCTTTCTTTTTGATCTGTTGCTAGTTCAATGTTTTGACGAGGTCGGGCAATCGAATCTCTTTATTTATTTTTTATTCCGATCGTATCTACACACCCTATTTATATGGGTTGCTAACTCAACGGTAGAGTACTCGGCTTTTAAGTGCGGCTATGGTCTTTTACACATTTTGATGAAGCAACGGATTCGTCCATACCATTGGTGGAGTTTGTAAGACCACGACTGATCCTGAAAGGGAATGAAAGGAAAAAACAGCATGTCGTATCAATGGAGAACTCTTAGAATACTTCATCCTTAACGGATCGATACAAAATCTTGTTTTGATTCTTTTCTTGGAAAGGGGTCAAATCAATTCAAGTTGGGTCGAGTGAATAAATGGATAGAGCCCTATAGCTCCAATTATAGGGAAACCAAAAGCAACGAGCTTCTGTTTGTTCTTAATTCGAATGATTACCCGATCTAATTAGACGTTAAAAATATATTAGTGCCTGATGTGGGAAAGGGTTCTCTTGTGAGTGGATCATCAATTCCTTTTTTTTCATGAATCCTAACTATTCTCTATTATGTTCTCTATTATGTAGTGGAGACGAATGTGTAGAAGAAACGGTATACTGATCCAAATTCATTATTCCAAAGTCAAAAGAGTGATCGGGTTGTAAAAATAAAGGATTTCTAACCATCTCTTGTAACTATAACGAACATAAATAAATTGGATGGAAATAGGATCCGTTGATTGTCCTTTCTGGCTCCGGGGTATCTATTCTTTTCTTACTATATACCTTGTTCTGACCGTATCGTACTATGTATTATTTGATAACTCAAGAAATCCCCCATTTGGTTCAAGTGTAATTTCAAATGGAAATGGAGGAACTACAAGGATATTTAGAAATGGATGGATTTCGGCAACAAGACTTCCTATATCCGTTTCTATTTCAGGAATATATCTACGTGCTTGCTCATGGTCATGCTTTAAATGGATCGATTCTTTATGAACCGGTGGAAAATTTAGATCATGACAATAAATCCAGTTCACTAATTGTGAAACGTTTAATTACTCGAATGCATCAACAGAATCGTTTGATTATTTCGGTTAATGATTCTAATCAAAATCGATTCGTTGGGCACAACAATCATTTTGATTCTCAAATGATATCGGAGGGTTTTGCAGTCGTTGTGGAAATTCCATTCTCGCTGCGATTGGTATCTTCCCTAGAAGAAAAAGAAATAGCAAAATCTCATAATTTACGATCTATTCATTCAATATTTCCCTTTTTCGAGGACAAGTTATCACATTTAAATCATGTGTCAGATATACTAATACCCCACCCTATCCATCTGGAAATCTTGGTTCAAACCCTTCACTCTTGGATACAAGATACTCCTTCGTTGCATTTATTGCGATTCTCTCTCTACGAGTATTGGAATTCAAATAGTCTCATTACTCCAAAAAATTCCATTTCCCTTTTTTCAAAAGAGAATCAAAGATTCTTCTTGTTCCTCTCTAATTCTCATGTATATGAATGTGAATTCATATTCATTTTTCTCCGTAAACAACCCTTTCATTTACGATCAAAATCTTTTGGATCCTTTCTTGAGCGAACACATTTCTATGCAAAAATAGAATATCTTGTAGTAGTGCTTTGTAACGATTTTCAGAAAACCCTATGGTTGTTCAAAGACCCTTTTATGCATTATGTCAGATATCAAGGAAAATCGATTCTGGCTTCAAGGGGGGCTCGTCTTCTGATAAAGAAATGGAAATCTCACCTTGTCAACTTTTGGCAATGTCATTTTGACTTGTGGTCTCAACCGGCCAGGATCCATATAAAGCAATTATATAATCATCCCTTCTATTTTCTGGGCTATCTTTCAAGTGTACGACTAAACTCTTCGGTGATAAGGAGTCAAATGCTAGAGAATTCGTTTCGAATAGATACTGCTATTAAGAAATTCGAGACCGTAGTCCCAATTATTCCTC